TACTGTTACTTTCTCTCGAACCATAGTAATATTATTTGATCAGATCATTGAGTTGTTTATTTCTCTTGAAATCTCTTCAATGTTTATTTCTACACACGTCTTTTTTTAGGAGGTCTACAGCCATTATGTGGCATAGGGGTTACATCCCGTACGAAACTTAATAGTATACCACTTCTACGAATAGCTCGTAATGCTGCATCTCTTCCGAGACCGGGACCCTTTATCATGACTTCTGCTCGTTGCATACCCTGATCCACTACTGTACGAATAGCATTTCCTGCTGCGGTTTGAGCAGCAAATGGTGTTCCTCTTCTTGTACCCCTGAATCCACAAGTACCGGCAGAGGACCAAGAAACCACCCGACCCCGTACATCTGTAACAGTCACAATGGTATTGTTGAAACTTGCTTGAACATGAATAACGCCCTTTGGTATTCTACGTGCACTCTTACGTAAACCAATACGTCCATTCCTACGTGAACCAATCTTTGGTATGGGTTTTGCCATATTTTATCATCTCATAAATATGAGTCAGGGTTATATGGATATATCCATTTCATGTCAAAAAGGATCCTTTATTTTTATTTGTACATCGGGTCCTTTAGAGAGTCCCTTTTAGAAAGATTATCCTTGTCTTTGTTTATGCCTCGGGTTGGAACAAATTACTATAATTCGTCCCCGCCTACGGATCAGTCGACATTTTTCACAAATTTTACGAACAGAGGCCCTTATTTTCATATTTGTCATTCCTTACCTTAACTGAATTCCGAATCTACTTCTTGGAAGAAAATAAGTTTCTTAAAATTTTGAACCTCGAGTTGGATCCCCATGAAAGGAATGTTGAAGTTTAAAAACCTGCCTAATCGTTCGAATCCTTGTTGCGGAGTCTATAAATTATACGTCCTCTGGTTGAATCATAACGACTTACTTCAATTTTGACTCTATCTCCTGGTAGTATACGTATAAAACTACGTCGGATCTTTCCTGAAACATAACCTAGAATCAGATCTTCATTATCTAAACGAACCCGGAACATACCATTGGGAAGTGATTCAGTGATTAAACCTTCATGAACCCATTTTTGTTCTTTCATTCCAGGTAAAACCCCCTTGAAGTATCAACTAATGGAGGAGGAGTGGTATTAGACAACCCGTCCTTTCTCTTTTTTTTTTCACAAATAGGAAGTTTCGGATTGAATTCGGATATCAGAAGGATTACCATATATAACACAAAATTTCTCCGCCGATTCCTTCTAGTCGAGCCTCTCGGTCTGTCATTATACCTCGAGAAGTAGAAAGAATTACAATCCCCATCCCGCCCAAAATTCTAGGAATTCGTTGATAGTTAGAATAGATTCGTAGACCAGGTCGACTGATCCGTTTTAAATTTAAAATAGTTCTATATGGACCTTTCTTATTCCTTCTATGTTTTAGGGTTAAAACAAAAAAAAAATTATTGCTTTCTCGATGTTTCCGCACGTTTTCGATAAAACCTTCTCGTAAAAGTATTTTAACAATGTTTTCGGTGATGTTAGTAGATGCTATTCGAACCGTTCCTTTTCTATTCATGTCAGCATTTCGTATAGAGGTTATTATGTCAGCAATAGTGTCCCTACCCATGATGAACTAAAATTATTGGTTCCTCAAAATTTGGATATAATAAACATGGTCTTTTTTTTTTTTTATTTATTTATTTATGAATTATTAAAGATATATACGTGAGACACAATCCACTAATTTAACTAATTTATCTATTTCATTCAAATAACCTACTATAACTATATCATGGTCTCATCTTATAATACCTCAGGGGCTAATGAAACTATTTTAGTAAAATTTAACTGTCTCAATTCCCGGGCGATCGCACCAAAAACTCGAGTTCCTTTTGGATTTCCTTCTTGATCAATGACAACTGCAGCATTGTCATCATATCGTATTATCATACCGTTGTCACGTTTGAGTACTTTACAAGTACGTACAATTACAGCTCGGATCACTTCTGATCTTTCTAGAGGCATATTAGGCACTGCTTCTTTGATCACAGCAACAATAACGTCACCAATATGAGCATATCGGCGATTACTAGCTCCTATGATTCGAATACACATCAATTCTCGGGCCCCGCTGTTGTCCGCTACATTCAAATGGGTCTGAGGTTGAATCATATGATTTTTAAATCTGTTCTTTCAATGCAAAAAAGGACGTAGGAAAAAAAAAGAAATATTCTTTGTCCAAAAAAAGAAACCTGCAATTGTTTTTTTTATTCCAAAAATATCTTTCCTTTGGTTCTACATTTCTATTTATCCCGAAATAATGAATTGCGTTCGTATAGGCATTTTGGACGCCGCTATTGAAATAGCCTTTCTGGCTATATTTTCTGCTACTCCGCCCATTTCATAAAGTATTCTACCTGGTTTAACGACAGCTACCCAATATTCGGGAGATCCTTTCCCCGACCCCATACGTGTTTCTGCAGGTCTTACTGTAACTGGTTTGTCTGGA